CGCTATAAGTATTCCGAAATAAGCTATACTGACTGAAAAAACTGCGTTTGTGATAAATTCATACCAATCGACAGAATGGGTTCGGTTTTGATGTAAAAGGTTTATAGACGGGGTTAACAATTTGGATAATATATCTAAACCCAACCCTTCCTGATTGAAGAAAGGAATTCCTACGGCCCCAACGAATAACGTAAATAAAACCAATACAAGCATGGGAAATAGCATAGTATTGTCCGACTCATGGGGATATGAGAAAGTTTTTTTAGTGCCAAAATGAGTAATACTAATAAAAGGCTGCACCATGCTTCTTACATTTTCATTACTATCAATTCGATAGGTGTTTAAAAAAGGAGCCCCTTCGTTGTTTTTCATCATTAATAAATCGAATAAACGAAAGTTTGTTTTCCTAATTTTAGGTCCTTCTTTCTCTTTACCCCATAGAGACATTGAATAGAATGAGCTGCTTTTTTTGCCACTGTAATTTTGAAAATAAACGTTTAAATGTCCTTCAAAAGTAAGTAAATAGATGCGAAACATATAAAAGGCGGTTAATCCTGCCGTAGAATACGCTATTATTGCAAAAATCGGTGAATACAACCAACTATCATTAAGAATTTCATCTTTGGACCAAAAACAAGCAAGAGGTGGAATACCACAAAGAGAAAGTGTACCTAATAAAAAAGAAGTTTTTGTAATTGGTACATGTTTTCTTAAACCGCCCATAAGAACCATATTCTGACTTTTATCTGGAGAATATCCAACAATAGCTTCCATCGAGTGAATAATGGATCCAGATCCTAAAAACAACAATGCTTTCGAATAAGCATGAGTAATCAAATGAAATAAAGCAGCTCGATAAGAACCCATACCTAAAGCTAACATCATATAACCCAATTGAGACATTGTAGAATAAGCTAAACCTCGCTTAATATCTTTTTGAGCAAGAGCTAAAGTAGCTCCTAAAAATAATGTTATTATACCTATCAAAGATATTATATTTAATATATAAGGGATAACTATAAAAAGAGGAAGAAGCCTAGCTACAAGAAAAATTCCTGCTGCTACCATGGTAGCAGCATGTATAAGAGCGGAAATAGGGGTAGGCCCTTCCATGGCATCGGGTAACCAGACATGAAGGGGGAATTGGGCAGATTTAGCAACTGCGCCGGCAAATAATAGGAAGGCACAGAAAGTAACAAATAAGGGATTAACTTCATTATTAGAAACTAAATTATTGAATATTTCAAACAAATCCTGAAATTCAAAACTACCTGTTATCCAATAAAAACCTAAAATTCCTAATAATAACCCCAAATCCCCAACGCGATTAGTTACAAAGGCTTTTTGACAAGCATTCGCCGCACTGGGTCGAGTGAACCAAAAACCGATTAATAGATAAGAACACATTCCAACCAATTCCCAAAAAATATAAATTTGTATTAGATTAGAACTAGTAACTAATCCCAACATTGAAGTATTGAAAAAACTCATATAAGCAAAAAATCTCACATATCCTCGATCATGAGACATATAATTGTCACTATAAATAAGGACCATAACCCCAACACTAGTGATTAAGATTGACATAATAGAAGTAAGTGGATCAACCAAGGAGCCGAACTCTAACGAAAAATCATTATTGATGGTCCAAGACCATATATATTGATAGACAGAATTGTTATTTAGTTGCTGAATAAATAAATGGGCTGAAAAAATCATAACTATACTTAATAATAAAACACTCGGAAAAGCCCACATACGGCGAAGGTTTTTAGTTGCCGTTGGAAAAAGTAGAAGTCCTGATCCTATTAACACAGGAACTGGAAGTGGAATGAACGGTATGATCCATGAATATTGATATGTATATTCCATATAAAAATAAATAAAAAAATTATCTTAATTAATTGTTTCTGATTCACCAGTTCTTAATTTCTTTTCTTTTGAAAGCGGTCGATTAATAAAAAAATTAAGATTAAGATATATAAAATAAAACTTAAATATAATTTGATTTTCCAGCCTTAATTATTTGGAATCTTTCCGAACTACTTCAAATATTTCAAATGAAGATGAAGAATTAGGGTTAGTCAAATGATATAAACAAGTTACGAGCGAAAAAAAAAGTATGTACTTTATTTATTATTAATATTGAATTGTTAATATGAAATTCAAATTGTTAAATAAAATTTTATCTTGATAAAAACGAAAAATTGCAGTTTGGATCTAATTATTACGTATTACAATAATTTATTTATATCTCTAGAGCAAGGCTAAATAATGACAGCAAAAAGGTAGTTAATAGGAATCATAGGGCCCATAACTTGACTCATAAAACCTATTTCCCATAAAAAACCTATTTATTGCAGTTTGGTTCGGTTATTCACAATCATTAACGGATTAAAAAAAAAATTGATTGTCTTCGATTACAATTAGAATAAAAGATATCTGTAGGAAATGCTTTGCTATCCCACACTAAAAATAAAAACGGAGGGGCAAAAAAAATGGCTTTTAGTTTTCGAAAGTGGTTTGTATATTTTAATCAATTAACTACTAGGATCATTCGAGTTTAAAAATGAAAATTAAGTATCCTCTTTCTTCGAACTTGATCTTTTTTTTTTTTTTTAAATATAAAAAAAAAAAGAAAAAATTATTACAGTTTTTTTTATTAAGTTTTTTATTAAGCAGGAGAGGGATTGAGTTTTTAAACCTTTCCATGTATTTTATTACATGTAAGAATGTAACATGACAAAAATAGAAAGTAAAGACCAAAATTTTTTTTTTTTTTTATCAACCTCAATCTATTCTATTTGGCATAGTAAATCTTATTGTTTTTAGTAATATTTTAAACAATTTTTCCAAACACTTTTTATAATGAGGGGAGTTCGATTTATAGAATAACTAGCTAGAGATATAATAAAGAACAATTGATTTTGAACAATAGATGTCTTTCACATCCAACCGATGAACCGATTCTAATTTAAAAATGGCAGTTCCAAAAAAGCGCACCTCTAGTTCAAAAAAACGTATTCGTAAAAATATTTGGAAAAGGAAAGCCTATTGGGCAGCATTGAAAGCTTTTTCATTAGCTAAATCTCTTTCTACTGGTAACTCAAAAAGTTTTTTTTGTGTGACAAATAAATAATCAAACAATAAACTAAATAATGTGAATCGGTCTAATTCAAAAAATAGTATAATTTTTGTTCTAATTTATTTAGAAAGTTTTTTTATAAAATTTCGAAGTTATCAAGACACTCAAAATAATATTAATCTAATAATAATGGATAATAATCTAAATTACTATTTCGTTTTTATTAAAAAAAAATTATTTCCATTCTCTAATGTTTTAACCCGATCAATAACAATATAAAATGGAATTCATTTTGTTTTGTTATTTTTTTTAGTAGAAATTTGAATTCGGTTGTCTACCGAATTTTAAAAATGAATGGTATTCTTTTGTTTTTAAAAAGGAATAAAAGCAAGCAAAAGGTTTCACCTTTTGGTATGTTTTATCATTTTCAAGATGGGGATTCTCACCTTCCCCATCGACTTGACTCGACAATCAATTTATTTTTTAGTTCTAGCCATGAATTAAAGTCAAAATTATCTAGTTACAAATGTCCATTTTATTTTCAGGAAACCAACCTTAAAGTAATAAACTACGAAATGAAAAACCCCGTTGTTAGTTAAGTTAAAAAAACGGATACTCTAAAATAAATAATAAAAAAAAAGATAAGATTATAAGAATAATTTATATTATTAATGAAAACGTTTAGATTAAATGCCTCATTTTGAAATAAATTTTTAGTCATTAATTKAATATTTTMTAAAAAAATATTGAATTAACCCCCCCCCCCCCCTCAATCTCGACGATTTAATAAAAATAGGTTATTATGATTTCGAATAAGCCGCTATGGTGAAATCGGTAGACACGCTGCTCTTAGGAAGCAGTGCTAGAGCATCTCGGTTCGAGTCCGAGTGGCGGCATGGCTTTTTTTTTTTTCTAAAAGAGTAAGCCCTATAATGAATTCAATTCCCTATTTCAATTCCTATAATTGAGGCCTCCCTTTTAATAAAATAAAATTTATGATATTTTCAACTTTAGAGCGTATATTAACTCATATATCCTTTTCGATCATTTCAATTGTAATTACAATTCATTTAATAACTTTATTCGTCGATGAAATCGTAGGACTATATGATTCATCAGAAAAGGGCATGATAGCTACTTTTTTCTGCATAACCGGATTATTAGTTACTCGTTGGATTTATTTTGGACATTTACCGTTAAGCGATTTATATGAATCATTAATTTTTCTGTCGTGGGGTTTTTCCATTATTCATATGATTCCGTATTTTAAAAAACATAAAAACCATTTAAGCGCGATAACGGCGCCAAGTGTTATTTTTACCCAGGGTTTTGCTACTTCAGGTCTTTTAAATGAAATGCATCAATCCGCAATATTAGTGCCGGCTCTCCAATCGCATTGGTTAATGATGCACGTAAGTATGATGGTGTTGGGCTATGCAGCTCTTTTGTGTGGATCATTATTATCATTAGCTCTTCTAGTCATTACATTTCGAAAATTCCTAAGGGTTTTTAGTCAAAGCAAGAGTTTATTAACTGAGCCATTTTCCTTTGGTGAGATTCAATACGTGAATGAAAGAAACAATGTGTTAAAAAACACTTATTTGATTTCTTCTCAAAATTATTACAGATATCAATTAATTCAACAATTGGATCGATGGAGTTATCGTATTATTAGTTTAGGATTTATCCTTTTAACCATAGGTATTCTTTCGGGAGCAGTATGGGCTAATGAAGCATGGGGATCCTATTGGAATTGGGATCCAAAAGAGACTTGGGCCTTTATTACTTGGACCATATTTGCGATTTATTTACATATTCGAACAAATAAAAATTATGAAACTGAAAAATCTGCAATTGTGGCCTCAATGGGCTTTCTTATAATTTGGATATGCTATTTTGGGGTTAATCTATTAGGAATAGGGTTGCATAGTTATGGTTCATTTACATTACCATCTAATTTAATTGAATAAACTACTTGATAACCGGAAGCCTAGGGCAGCATACGTATAGATATGAAACCCTTATGTAAACCATCAAGAACCATTTGAATCATTCCATTTCCATTACTTGATTCAAATGGTTCTCAAAATGTTAAAAATATCTGGTTATATAGTTATAATAGAATTCCAATTTTTTTATTTAACTTAAAAGCAGAAAAAGACTTTTTTTGTCCAATGAACGATTTTTAAAGTTATTGGATTTTTTATTTTAGTTTATTGACAAAAACTATCTATAAAAAAAATTTGATAGAATAGCTTCGACCTTGTCAACTGATAATGAGAAAACGAAATCGGGATAAATACCAATACCTATTACAGGTAAAAGGATAGAAATCGAAATAAATAACTCGCGCGGTCCAGAATCAAAAAAATAAGAATTTGGGGCATTAAAAAGCTTGTATCCATAGAACATCTGGCGTAACATAGATAATGAATAAATAGGAGTTAATATCATTCCAATTGCCATTACAAAAGTAATTAATATTTTTGTCATTAAAAGATATTTTTGGCTAGTAAGTATTCCAAAAAAAACTACCAATTCGGCAACAAAACCACTCATGCCCGGTAATGCAAGCGAAGCCATTGATAAGATACTAAAAGTCGTGAATATTTTTGGAATTGAGATAGCCATTCCGCCCATTTCGTCGAGATAAACAAGTCGTATTCTATCATAACTCGTTCCGGCCAAGAAAAAAAGTGCAGCGCCAATAAATCCGTGAGAAATTATTTGTAAAATGGCCCCATTGAGCCCTGTATCGCTTATAGAACCAATTCCTATAATTATGAAACCCATATGAGATACAGAAGAATAGGCTATTCTTTTTTTTAAATTACGCTGACCAGGAGATGTTAAAGCTGCATAGATAATTTGAATTGTGCCTACTATCATCAACCAGGGAGAAAATATAGAATGGGCGTGGGGTAATAATTCCATGTTGATCCGAACCAACCCATATGCTCCCATTTTTAATAAGATTCCGGCTAAAAGCATACAAGTACTATAATGTGCCTCTCCATGGGTGTCTGGTAACCATGTATGTAGGGGTATGATCGGTGATTTGACAGCAAAGGCAATAAGAAATCCAATATAGAATATTATTTCCAGTGCTACAGGATACGATTGATTAGCTGATGTTTCAAAATTTAATGTCGGTTCATTGGAGCCGTATAAACCAATACCTAGAACTCCTATTAACAAAAAAACCGAACCCCCGGCAGTGTACAAAATAAATTTTGTAGCTGAATACAAACGTTTCTTTCCACCCCACATGGATAGAAGTAGATAAACGGGAATTAATTCTAACTCCCACATGATGAAAAAAAGTAAAAGGTCTTGAGAAGAAAATGGTCCTATTTGACCGCTATACATTGCTAACATTAGGAAATGGAATAGTCGGGAATCTCGAGTAACGGGCCAAGCCGCTAAAGTAGCTAAAGTTGTTATAAATCCTGTCAGTAAAATGGGTCCTATAGAAATTCCGTCTATTCCCAATCTCCAGTAAAAATCAAAAAAATCGATCCATTTATAATTTTCCGTTAGTTGCATTAACGGATCATACAATTGGAAACGATAACCGAATGCATAGGTTGTTAAAAGGAGTTCCAATATGCATATACATATAGTATACCACCTTATTACCTTATTTCCTCTATGAGGAAGAAAGAAAATTAAGGAGCCCGCAAATATTGGCAAAACTACAACTAGCGTTAACCAAGGAAAATTATTCATAGTAAAAACAAAATAAACTTGGACCAGAAAAACCCGTGCCCGAAATAAATATATTTTGAGCGCGGGTTTTTGTCGGTAAAGGTAAAAAAATCAAATGTATTCGAGTAGGGTTTTCTGGAACGTATTAATAAGCTAGACCCATACTTCGAGTTGTTTCATGCCATAAATAAACGCGAACACTCAAGAAATCCGTTGGACAGGCGGATTCACATCTCTTACAACCGACACAGTCCTCTGTTCTTGGAGCAGAAGCGATTTGCTTAGCTTTACATCCGTCCCAAGGTATCATTTCTAATACATCCGTTGGGCAGGCTCGCACACATTGAGTACACCCTATACACGTATCATAAATCTTTACTGAATGTGACATTGGATCTATAAATTTTTAAACGTCAGAAATTTTCGATCTAGTAAACTTGTAAATGAGTCATATATTTAGACACCAGATGAATCAATAATTTACCAGAAATTTTGAAGCAATCTACTTCTGGATCGACTCGTACGATAGAGCCAAGATACTTTGATTTCTTACATTTTCTAAAATATGCATTAGATTTAATGTATGGTCATGTTAATTTGAATTTATTAATATTATAATTTCTATGATTAATACTACTTATTCAATAAATTCGATTGATTGATACGAGTTGATTTTCTGTTACGATAAATTGACGAAACAATAGCCGGTCCAATAGCTGCTTCAGCGGCGGCAATAGCTATAACAAAAATGGAGAAAATATTTCCTTTTAATTGCCGGCTATCAAAAAAATCAGAAAATGTTACGAAATTCATATTAACCGCATTCAGTATAAGTTCAAGACACATAAGGGCTCTAACCATATTTCGGCTTGTGATCAATCCATAGATACCGATAGAAAATAAGTAGGCACTCAAAACAAGTACATGCTCGAGCATCATTGACTAACTCCTTAGCAATTTTGATTCATTTCAATATGAACTGAACAACAACCCAACAGATTCAATTGACTAGAATATAAAGTGCGGAACAATTATATTAGTAATATTAAATAAAAGAGTTTTTATTTTGACTTTTAGACATAACCAATTTTAAAACGGAAGATAAAAAAATGTAATAACACAGAACAGAGTTGAATTTTGATTACTGTTGGTAATTCTAGAGATTTATTACTGGCGTGCTACGGCAATTGCGCCTATTAAAGCGACTAAAAGAATTATCGAAATGAATTCAAACGGAAGAAAAAAATCGGTTGATAAATGAATTCCAATTTGTTGACTATTACTTATCAAATCTTGTTCTATAATCTGGTTTGATCTTGTAGTCCAAATAATCCCGTACCATGACGTATCCGTAATAGTAATCATTAGTAAACCAAAAATACTTGTACAAACTGGCAAAGTAATCCCATCCCCAATAGTCCAAAGATTGAAATCTTTATAATACTCTGAACCATTCATAAACATCACAGCAAATACAATTAAAACATTTATAGCTCCGACGTAAATAAGAAGTTGTGCAGCAGCTACAAAATAGGAGTTTAATAGAATATAGAATAAGGATATACAAACAAGAACCAGTCCCAATGAAAAGGCAGAATAAATGGTGTTGGTAAATAATACCACACCTATACCTCCTAGTATAAGACCCGATCCCAGAAAGACTAAAAGAAAGTCATGTATTGGTCCAGGCAAATCCATTATATGTAAAATAAGAGATAAATAAATCGAAATGTTTTTCATGACTTTATTGAGACCCGACCAGAATTTTTTTTTTTATAATTTTTGAGAAATTCCTAATTAAATCCTAAGAGATGTGACTAAATGTAGGTACAATTATTGAGCTAATTTTATTCTTTATCTGAAAGAAGAGTTCTAATCCGAAATTTTTTATTTCGAAATATATACGGATATATTAATTAATAGATTTTCAATCAAAATTAAGACTCGATTCTTAGCAATCAATTAATAATTGGAATTTGTAATTATTGACCAAACAAAACGAAAGAACCTTTATTTCTTTAAATTAAAGCAAAACCTTAGTATTTTTAAAGTAATTGGAATTTATTCTTGAATCAAGATATTTACTTATTTTTTATTTGAGGCGAATTAAAAATTGTTCGGATTGTATAATCGTCAATTACTGACATTGGTAAACGACCCAAAGCAATTTGATTATAATTTAATTCGTGACGATCATAAGTAGAAAGTTCATATTCTTCAGTCATCGATAAACAATTTGTTGGACAATACTCAACACAATTACCACAAAATATACAGATTCCGAAATCAATACTGTAATTTAGTAATCGTTTCTTTCGAATATCTGTTTCCAATTTCCAATCAACAACGGGTAGATCTATAGGACATACACGAACGCATACTTCACAAGCAATACATTTATCAAATTCAAAATGAATTCGGCCACGGAAACGCTCCCCGGTAATTAATTTTTCATAAGGATATTGAATAGTTACGGGTAAACGATTTGCGTGAGATAAAGTAATCATGAAACCTTGACCGATGTACCTTGCAGCCCGTACTGTTTGTTGACCATAATTCATGAACCCAGTTACCATAGAAAACATATCGTGAATATATATATATAGGAATAATTTTATGTTTGTTTATTTCTCTTGTTTGAGACAAATTGTGAATATAGAATATTGCTTTACAGCGAAAAGAGTTGGGAAGAAGTTGTTAATAATAGATTACCGAGAGAGATCGGTAAAAGAAATTTCCATCCAAGATTTAATAGTTGGTCCATTCTTAGCCTCGGCAAAGTCCATCTTGTTGTTATAGGAATGAACAAGAACAAATAAGTTTTAGTTAATGTAATAAAGATACCAATCGTCGCTTCAAAGACTCCACCCAATTTATTTATTTTTAAAAACTCAGAAACATATATGTCTGGAATAGAGATATTCCAGCCTCCCAAGTAAAGAACTGTTACAAATAATGAAGAAACTAATAGGTTTAGATAAGAAGCAACATAAAATAAACCAAATTTTATACCCGAGTATTCGGTTTGATAACCTGCCACTAATTCTTCTTCTGCTTCTGGTAAATCAAAAGGTAATCTCTCACATTCTGCTAGGGAAGAGATGAGAAAAATGATAAACCCTATAGGCTGACGCCATAAATTCCAGCCCCCCAAACCATATTTTGATTGCGCCTCAACTATATCAATTGTACTTGAACTGTTAGATAATCATAGTCGGTGATACCATCACTGTTATCACCGCTATTACAGAACCGTACATGAGATTTTCATCTCATACGGCTCCTTGAAGGCCATAAATAAATCTAAGGACCGGGTAAGTATTATTTTATCTTGATACATTTGTAGGATGGATAAGGTCAAACCTTATTGGACGGCCCAAAATTAGACCAAAAGAATTCTGTCTGTTATAATTATTAGTTTTATATAATTATTATTTTAATAATATTAATAATAAAAAAAAAAAAAAAACAAAGTACTTCTGAATTGATCTCACCCCTTCTTTAAAAATTTTTAATTCTTCTTTGTTGAGTAATAACTTAATGCTTCAATAAAATACTTCTTGTATAAATATAACTAACCCGTCGTTTTTACTTACGAAAAAGAGTTCCATATTAATTCATGAATTATGATACATATTCTATATATATATGAATATGGAAAAGGATAGATAAAAAAGATATTTTTTTTTTTTTCGTTCCTATTCTTCTTTCTATTTCTTAAAAAAAGAGGGCTTACAAAATAAAGGATTTTTTCGTTCCCCAATAGTTATATATTTAATCGGTGGATAGGAGCATACTCTGGATTGGAATCGTGCCTTGGGGAGTACTGCCTAATAATTTCTACCAACTTTAAGCCCCAATTAGTATTCGTTGTTTGTATATTATGTAAAAAAGTCCTTTTGGATAATTTAAATAATTTCCATTACAAATCCGTTACATATCTTGGTGTTTCTAACCATCCACTTGTTTAACCCCCCGTTATGATAATACATGTATGTTAATCCATACAAATGATAGTGAAAACTCAATACGGTGAATCTTTTGAGCCCGCTTCAAGTCAGGATGACTAAATCAACCAATCTTGGGGTAAATGATTTCTTATGTTTATGTTTATTTTCGCTTAACTCTTTAACTCTTATACATGGAAAATGAGACTCAATATTTTTACTGCGAATTTATATATTATATCTTCTAAATTATATAATATATATAAGCTGTTTTCTTTCACTCATATAACTATTTTATTTAATTTTTCAATTCGAATAATGAATAAAAAAAAAAAATGAAGATATCTAACCCTACTCAATTCATTCCACCGCTTTCTTAGAAAGGAAGAATAGAGAAAAGTTTATGTCTATAATATATATATCGACGAATCACACGTAGAGATATTGATAACACACATAAAGTTAATGGTATTTCATAACTAATTGATTGAGCAGCAGCTCGTAGACCACCTAAAAAGGAATATTTATTATTTGACCCGTATCCTGACATAAGAAGTCCGATGGGAGCAATACTTGAAATGGCAATCCATAAAAAAACACCAATATTGAGATCCGCTAAAACAAGGTGATACCCAAACGGAACTACTAAATAGCTTACTAAAATGGATATAACTGCTATGGATGGACCAATACTGAATAAATGAGTATCCCCTCTAGATGGAAAAAGATTTTCTTTGAAAAGAAGTTTTGTCCCATCTGCTAGAGCTTGAAGAACTCCCAAAGGGCCGGCGTATTCAGGTCCAATACGTTGTTGTATTCCCGCGGATATTTCTCTTTCTAACCATACAATTACCAGTACACCTATTGTGATTCCCAATACAAGAGTCAAAATAGGAATAAGTAACCATATAATTCCATAGATCCCCTTTAAAAATTCCAATCTAGAAAAAGAATAGATATCTTGTACTTCTAGTGTATCAATTATCATTTCAACGATCAACTTCTCCCATAATGATATCTATACTACCTAGTATTGTCATAATATCAGCCAATTTCATTCTTTTAACTAACTGAGGAAGAATTTGCAAATTGATAAAACCCGGCGGTCGAATTTTCCATCTCCAAGGAAAACCACCCCGATCCCCTATCAGAAAAATACCCAATTCGCCTTTTGGAGCTTCGACTCGCACATAAAGTTCTTGTTTTGGCAATTCAAACGTAGGAGAAGGTTTTTTACTAATAAAGCGATATTCAAAATCATTCCATTCTGGATTCCTTTCTCTATCAAAGTATCGGATTTCTAAATTCTCATATGGTCCTCCCGGAATTCCTTCGAGAGCCTGTTGAATAATTTTTACAGATTCCATCATTTCACCAATTCGGACTAGATAACGAGCTAATGAATCCCCTTCTTTTTGCCATTGTACTTCCCAATCAAATTCGTCATAACACTCATACTGATCGACTTTACGAAGGTCCCATTGTATTCCGGACGCCCGCAACATTGGTCCTGATAAACCCCAATTTATTACTTCCTCTCGACCAATAATGCCTACCCCCTCGACTCGTTCTAAAAAAATAGGATTGCGTGTAATAAGTTGTTGATATTCAGCAACCCTTATTAAAAAATAATCGCAGAAATCTAAACATTTATCTATCCAGCCATGAGGGAGATCAGCCGCCACCCCTCCGATCCGAAAATAATTATGCATCATTCTCATACCGGTGGCAGCTTCGAATAGATCATATACTAATTCTCTTTCTCTGAAAATATAGAAAAAAGGAGTCTGTGCACCAATATCCGCCATAAAAGGTCCGAGCCATAACAGATGAGAAGCTATACGACTCAACTCCAACATAATTATTCTGATATAGCTGGCTCTTTTAGGTACTTGAATATTTCCCAGCTGTTCCGGCCCATTTACTGTTATTGCTTCTGTGAACATAGTAGCTAAATAATCCCAACGTGTTACATAAGGCAAATATTGTATAATTGTTCGGTTTTCCGCAATTTTTTCCATCCCTCGGTGTAAATAACCCAATATTGGTTCACAGTCAATAACATCTTCACCATCTAGAGTAATGATAAGTCGAAGAACACCATGCATTGATGGATGGTGGGGACCCATATTGACTACCATCAGGTCTTTTCTTGTAGCTGGTATATTCATAAGTTTTTCCTTAATTCACTCTTTCATGAATTGAATTGCTGAAAACGAAAAAAAGTTCATTCAAATTCAAGATCTAATAAATCAAATAATTCAAAATGCTTCTTCAAATTAACGAGTTTTTGATTCACGAATATCCAACCGATTAATTAATTCTTTATAACCTATTCTATTTTTCTTTGACAAATAAGATAGCAGGCGCTGGCGTTTTCCCAGAATTTTACGGAGACCTCTCTGAGATAAATAGTCTTTTTTGTGTAATTGTAAATGTGAAGTAAGTCTTCGTATCCTATTGGTGAAACTAAATATTTGAAATTCAACAGAACCCCTGTTTTCTTCTTTTTCTTGTGAAATAACGGATATGAATGAATTTTTTACCATAAAGCGAACCCCCCCCTCTTTTTTGAAGTTTTAAGATATTTTGATTGATAGATATCTTTATTGATCAGTAATAATAATGTCACTTGTTTTAGTTTGGTATAGACAATAATCTTAATTTCGCTCTAATTTCGAATTTTATTAAATCAAATTAATCCTATTTTAATTTCAAAATTCGATTTGAAAAGGTATACAAAAGGATCGTTGTTTTCCGTACTCCAAAAAGTTAAAAACTTAGTCCTAAAATCATACGATTTTATTGATTCATTTCTAGATCGAATTGATATATCATTGAATTCGTATCATGTATCAGAATGGAATGTAAGACAATGACTGTGTGCACCTCCTTGTCGTCATAGACCCGCTGCGATATGGGAAAGATAGCAAAAATGTACTAGTAATGAATTTTCAATCGCGGATACATATGTATCCTTACCATACCGAAACGACTGCCGTTATTGCTATCAAACCAATACCGATTCATACAAGCTAAATCTTCTAATCGATAATTGGGCCACAGAAATAACTTTAATTTAATAATTTTCTTTTTATATCCTTTGCTTTTATCTAAAACCTGACTGTTTACCTTATTACCATTCCCCAATGCTAAATTTTTATGCATATCATTTCGATTCCTAGAATTGAAACAAATTAGAATTCTAAATTCTCTCCGAAGTCTAGGTGATAAAAGATTTTCAGGAACAAACAAATCATAATGATTTTTATCTCTATTTCCCGTCATCTTTTTATATTTGGTAATGACTTCATCAGAATTCTTATCAACATGGGTTTTTTCTCGGTATTTTTGATTAATTTTTTGTTTACTTTGATGAACCAACGAAATACCAATGGTTTGATACATAATAAATTGCCCGTCATTTTTTATAGATAGACGAATTGGTTCAATAATCAAAATCCCTCTTTTGATGAATTCTGTAAGAGTTAAATTTTTCTGAATCATCAGAATATCAAGACTCATTTCTCCCTTTTGAATAGAGGATATAGTTATTTCTCTTGGATTTATCAGTCTAAGCAGGAGACAATATATTTTGATGTTATTGATTATTTTTTTATTTAAAATATCATCCCATCGCAATTGAAAATGAAAATACCTTTTTAGTAAAAAATCAAACTCCGCTTTTGTATTGTTCTTGTATTGCTTTTTATTTTTCTTTTTTTTCATGTCCGAGCCCATATAATCTTCTTCAACATCTTTTTCTTGGTTTGAAAGAGCAGATTCAAGGTTTGCTTGGTCCGCAGATTCTTTTTGCTCTTTATTTCGGTTTTTTAATTCAAGATATTTTTTTTCATTAGGGGATATAAAAGGATCTTTTTTTTTATTTCCTGCAATGCTTTTGTTTTCAATATCAGTAGCGTTTTCATTTATATTAGAATCTAAAAGAAGTAATTTTTTTGGTATAACCCACTGTTTAGTTTTATACAAATTATAAAGTATCAAAAATTCGGGGAAGAACCAACGTTCAAGATTTGATATGGGGCGATTTAATATTTCTTCATTCATTCCCATCCAATCCAAAAAACTTTTTTGATTGGATAAATTGATTTCTTGAGCTTGATGAATCGTGAGATAAAAAAAAATTTGCTTATTTATTTTATCAATTATTTGATAATTATTAAGTTTATCCTTAGTAAATTTTTTATTACCTTTTGGGCCAGTATCAATATTGATCCAAGCTTCAAGATTTATTTTCTTTCTAAGACAAAAATTAATAATTCTCCAATCAAAATATTTTCTATCCAGATTTTTCTCCATATTTCTAATATCATCTTGTACTCGATCATTATTGATAGGTATGATAGGAATATCTTCCATCATATAAAAAGATTTTCGTTTATTTTTGTTGGAATTCGAAAAAACTTCTTGATTATTTTTTACGTGGAATAACAATTCATAAATTGACGAGTACTTCGTATTTTCAGAATTAATAGATTTATATGCTAACCGATCATATCTATATTGTTTTTTAAAATTTTCTTTTTCATTCAGTAATGAAGTTATTTCAATTTTTTTAAGTTTTTCGTAGTGAAGAAATTTTGTCTTTTTAGATGAGTTGCCTAAATGCTTTTTTTGATTCATACAGTGGTGATTGAATCTATTTCGCCATTTTTGTGGTACTAGTCTAGACCATATAATGTGAGAAATATCATATTGATAATGATTCCTTAACCAATTTGTCCATTGATTTATTCCAGAATTCTGATGAATCTTATGTTTTAATTGAGAAAGAAAAAGTTCTTGTGTTCCAACAAAATAACCCCTCATTTCATTCTTAATAAAAGGAGCTGCTCCATTATATTGAAAGATAGATTTTAACTTATAAAAATTGAAATTAAAAAATTGGGTTTGTGCGAGTTTGTAAAATACATAGGCTTGTGAAAAGTCGGATAAGTCACACAAAGTATTTGAATTTTTATTACTAATATTGGTATTATATAGTGCCGTTTTTATAGTCGAAATAAAACGAATTAAACTTTTATCCCTTTTTTCTTGATTTATTTCATTGTTGGTAATGTATTTATTAATAATTTTTTTTATTGAATCAAGAAATGGTTGTATATTGATCCTAGGAATATTAATGATCCACAGAAAGATATCTATGTATATCCTTTCACCGAAAACTTTTATAAAATAATGTGATTTGCGTATTAGTCGAGCATTTTTTCTTTTTAATATCTGCCAAATATTTTTTTGTGATTCCAACCCCCTATCATCATCACTTATTTTGTTAAAACGAATATTTCGACCCGGAATTCTAAATCCGCCCTTTTTTTCATTTGTAATTTTTTCTATTTGATTTATGATCGTGTTTGTTCGATCAGTTAGATCCTGTATTTTTTTTTCTGTCAACGAAAAATTTGTCCAATTCCGAGGTATAGTTTCAATGGACGATTCATGAATCATTAGATTACTTATTATCAAATCTTTTTTAGTTTTACTCAATTCATCTACTTTTCTTTTTCGCAATCCAAATAATAGAATTGGATTCATTTTTGATAGTTCTTTTTTTATTTCTTTTAAAAACAGAATCCTTTTAATGACCCGTTTTTTTATTTCTTTTGAAACATTTAGAAACAACCTTGTTTTTTCTTTAAAAATTCTTAGAATTAGAAAGCATTTCTTTTTCAACTTTCTAATTTTTCTTTTGAATTCTTTAAAAATAGGTTCCAAAAATGATTCTTGTTTTCTGGGAGAATCAAAAGGGAATTCCGCTTCCATTCCAAAAATTGTTAAAAAACAAGAATCATTTTTGGAATCTTTCTTTTTCATTGGATCGTTATAAGGGGCTCGTGAGTTCGATCTATGCCAAGGTTTCAAACGAAAAGGAAATAGGATCTTAATCTGAATACCGTCTGTTAACCAGTTTTTCGGAAATTCTTTTTCTGATAATTGAACGCCATTATAGGTGCATTTAACATACATTTCTCGATTCCAATCCTTAAAATCCTCGGACCATTCGGGAAATTGAAATAATAGCATACGGGCGGTATTTTTAACTATTATCAACGAAGGCAATATAATATATTTTCTAAGAATCGATTGGGTTACTAATAAAAAACCTCTTATTACTTGAGCAAGTAAAATACTATCCCAGGCTTCCGCTATTTCTATACGTACTTTCTCCTTTCTTTTGACTTCCTCTTTTTTCTCCTCTTCCCTTTTTTCTTCTGTGGTTTTCTCTTTAGAGTCCGAAATTTTGAGTTCTGTGTTTGTCCACATACCATTTCTAAAAATTTGGTTTATACATTCGGAAATATCAAAAGAAAAAAAGGGGGATTTGTCTATTCGGTCCAAAAAGAGGGGGGAATGCACATCTGCCTCGAAGAATTTCCAAGTAACTATTTTACGTCTTTGAGCACGCATAGAGCCTTTAATTAGGTCTCGACGAAAATCCGATTGTTGTGAATAACGTATCAAAGCCACTTCGTCTGTTTGATCAGTATTATTAGTTTCTTGGGTATTACTATAAGTATCAGTATTCTCTTGGTTATCAGTAAAAATAACTACACGTTTTGCTTTTCTTGAGCGAATCTGATGGTTCTCTACCCCACTCTCCTCGTTTTCTCCCTCCTGTTGTTCCAAATCGTTAATTAACTTGTATGACCATTTAGGGATTTTTTTATGTATTTCTTTTAGTGCAATAGATTCTTTTTTTATCGTTTTCTCGTTTGGAAGAGTTGTATCTGTATCAAAT